ATTAACACCCAACCTTCGACACAGGATAAAGGTCTCCCCGACTTCTTCTTATAGCTACTTTACTTTAGGTCGAGGTTCTGAAAGAAAGGAATTCGTAGTAAGCAACTCTCTTTAGAAAGCTCTTTCTTTATCGAAGTAAAGAGGAACTAAGGAGTAACGCTTTTTTCGTTCATTCCAAGGAAGCTCCTTAGCATGCCGTCGATTAGCTAAAGCTTTCTTTTGAGCCTATAGCGGCAATTTACAGGGTCGAATATGGGGGTCTCACAACCCTCGAGAAAGGCCTCTCTTATTGGCATATAAACGGAATTTAAAATAAATCCAATTAGAATAGGAAGAAAGGGGCTGACTGAAGCTTTTGCTTTTCTCGACGTAAGGATCTGTGGCCATCTCCCCCTGCATCTTCATACTCTAGGTACAATCCTTTGCCATCCCACTTCTAATCCAAATCTCTTCATTCCACTCCCAGGTCCAATGTGCGAGTTTTACGCCCCCTCTCCCTGTGGGCCTATGGAAGAAGTGAAGACCGTGCGTGGGTGGAAACTTGAGAAAGAGACCAAGCTATTGGAATCCATCTTACGAAGTGCCATCCGCTTGACACTGACCGGGAGGGCTAAATAATGAATCAATTATCCAGTACCAGATCCATCGGTCATAAATCTTTCTATAATATGGCTGCCTCCGCCCATGTTGAAAGCAAATTTGCTTTCATCCTCTCCTGGATATCCCATGCTTGGAAGCTAGACGTCACCCGCGCTGACTCAAGGCACTTTAAGTCGCTATCTATCCGAAGAACCTAGGTGCCCTATCTATTTATTGCAAAGTAGCTGTCAGAGTCTTGTATGCTCTAAGTAGCTTATGTATGCTCCTAGCTCCCTTTCGGCTACAGAATGAGAGTTATAAGCAACTCAATGTACACACCGGACTACCGTCCTATATTACAGAGGAAATAGCAAGAAACAAGAGCTACAGGAAGTTTATTTACTTAGTGTTATACGCTAAGGAACGACGAGATGAAAGCCAATCAGAAAAAAGAGTTTGTTTGGTTGATTTCTGCCTGACTAATCACCCTATACTCGAGGACAGCTGTTCAACGGCAATCCACTTCATCATGAAAGAGCGGTTCCATCGGTTGATTGCTGGGAATGGAGTTGCTGTATCCGATGCTGCTGACAGAGCAGAAAGTATAACGTTGGGTGATGATGGGACTAAGACTGCTTTATCATCTCCTAGAAGGCAAGAAGGCTAGAGGGCTAGTCCTTATAAGACATCACCTTCCCCATGCTATTCCATCGCGCTCTCCTATATCTTCTCTAGCTCCATTTCCATCATCTGCATCTCCTGGGATGGATAAGGAATACTGCTAGAAGGAAGACGGCAGAAGGCTCTTCACTCTCCCCAGACGTAAGTGGAACCGATTTACACAGAAAGACTACTAGTTTTCATATCCAGAGGAAGGGACATAGCCATATTTTTGTCCAATAGCAGAGATTGCTAAACCCAGCGGATGTGGCGGAATTTTTCCTTGTGCGGTATCAGTAGCTTTGTAAGAAGCCGGAGCTCTCTCTGGCACTGATGTAGATGGTGACTTAAACGTAGCTGGATTTTTGAATGATATGGCTACGTTGCTGGCACTGAAACTAGAACTAATGGAGACAGAGCTGGTCTAGTAGCCGATTCCCTCCCGTCCAAAGACTTGTTGATGCGTAGTTCGATTGGTCTCTGAAAGCTTCCCTGTTGGAGCTAGATGAAGGAGAAGCGGTAATTGGAGACGCTTGAGGAAATAGGTATTGAATCCACATACTGAGCCAACAAAGGAACCTCATCTCCGGAAGGATATGATAGGAACATATCTGAGTAGGATCCTAAGTATCCTACTGCGTGGTACAGGAAGGGACCTACCACTGACCTTCCTTATGGCGCATTCTTCTCTTTCAAAAAGCTTTGGTATCGCTATTTTCAGCCTTTCCAGTGCCCAATCTTTCTCTGCTGAATCGATTGTTGTTACACGTGTCACGGGGTAAGATAAAACCCCTCGCTCCTGATCAGCTAAGCCCGACTACTGTGAGACCTTCGGTTTGCTCTCTCGACATCTTTATTCTAAATAGTTAGGAAATCCACGTGCAAATGATCGTACTCTCCTACTCTACTTTTACATTACTACCAACTAGAACTTGCAACTACATAAATGCAAACTCAATTGTAATCTTCAACTCGATTCACAAAAATGGAGGACTCACAAGTTACCTTGCCTATGAGAGTATAAAAAATGATCCAAGATTTATGTTTATGGCAGTGTACGTCACTCCCCGACACCGATGCTTGTCAAATATTGGCTTCCATTGGTGAAAACAACTCCATTCATATGTTCAAAATTCTTTTTCAAGAACCAAAAGTATAAATGTGTTTATTAAAGCACAGCTGCTTCCCGAAAGGCCCCAAAAAAGCCCTTATAGACGCATTTGGGGCTAGACAGATACAATATTGACTTCAAGGCGTCATA